TCGATACAACAACAAGATGTTATTTGTAACAAGTAGTTTTGTTGGTTGGTTAATCGGTCACATTTTCTTCATGAAAGGGCTTGGATTGGTATTATTCTGGATACGTAATTCGATTGGATCGGATAAGAAGTACATTCTCGCAGAAGTAAGAGAGTCTATGGCTCGCAGTTTTAGTATTCTATTATTTCTCACCTGTATCTTCTATTTCGGCGCAATGCCATATCCTCTTCTCACCGGGAAAATGATAGAAGAAAAGTCAAAAAAGAAAGAAAATGAGGAAGAAACAGATGTAGAAAGAGAAGCAACTTACGAGACGAAGGGCACTAAGCAGGAACAAGAGGGATCCACTAAAAAACCTTACCCTACCTTTGATTACCCTACCTTTGCTTCTGATTCGGAAGACTGGGCGGATCTGGACAAAATAGATGAAAAACCAAAGGATGAACATTTGGAGGCGGAATTTAATTTTCTTGATGGAAATCCAGAGGATCAAATAGAGATAGAGGTTGACTTCTGCTTTGAAAAAACCCTTGTAACTCATCTTTTCGACTATAACCGCCGATATCGTCCATTGCGTTATATAAAAAATAATCGGGTTGAGAATGCTATAAGAGATGAACTCTCACAATTGTTTTTTTCTACATGTCAAAGTGATGGAAAACAAAAAATTTCTTTTACATATCCGCCGAGCGTGTCGGCATTTTTGGAACTAATACAACTGAAGATGCCTTTGTGCATGACCGAAGAGCGATCCTCTGAAGAGTCATACAATAATTGGGTTTCCACCAATGATGAAAAACGCAAAAATATTAGTAAGGAACTCGTTAATCGAATAGGGGTTCTAGACAAAGGATTTCTTGTTATGGATATACTTGAAAAAAGAACTAGATTATGCAATGGTGAGAATGAACAAGAATGCTTACCGAACATATACGATCCTCTTTTGAACGGACCCTATCGTGGAACAATTAAAAATTTCAACTCCGGTTTAAGCCTGAACAAGGATTTAATACCTTCGATAGAAGATCCGACAATAAAAGAAGAAGAAGATGCGAAAGATCTTTTTTTTGGGATAAATAAACTTGAGGATATCCTATGTTTTAATGATTATACAGAATTCATAAATGAATCCAACTATTTAGGAATTAAACCCAAAATTTATTATATAAATAAAAAGGTTTTTAAGTGGTCATACAATTTGATTTATGAGGGTGATATTGCGAACTCAGAAGAACTGGCGGAGGAGATACCACAAGCTCACTTTCGTGCACGAAAACCCAAACCGATGGTAATTTTGCAGAAAGAGGATCTAGGCCGTCCAAATGCACTTAAGCTCAGTCAGGACGAAGACGAAGAAGAGACAAAAAAGGACATAAGTTGGCCACGTTATCCGGAAAAATCCTATTTTGCTCGAGACCTAATTAAAGGAGCCACTCGTAATGAAAGACGGAAAGTCGGTATTTGGAAGCTGTTTCAATCATCTATACATTCACCACTTTTTGTAGACAGAATAGACAGAAAATACCCTTTCTCGATAGAAATTGAACAAATGCTGGATTTCATTTTCAGAAAATGGATGGGAGGAGACATGGAATCCAAAATTCTGTATTCAGAAGAGCAAGAGACGAACGAAGAAGAGAAAAGGAACGAGGACGAGCAAGAGACAAAAGAGGAAGACAAAAGGAGCAGAGAACTCGAACGTAGAAGAATGGCGGAAATGCTGGAAAATGCTATAGCGATTCAAATAGTGAGGGGTTTGGCATTAGTAATTCAGTCAACTCTTAGAAAAAATATAATATTGCCTTCATTGATACTAGCTAAAAACATTGGGCGTATGTTATTATTTCAACCCTCCGAGTGGCAGGAAGATTGGAAAGACTGGAGTAGAGAAATCCATGTTAACTGCACTTACAATGGTGTTCCATTCTCAGAGACAGAATTTCCAGCCTTTTGGTTAACCAAAGGGATTCAGATAAAGATCCTATTGCCTTTTCGTATAAAACCTTGGCGCGTATCTAAGCGACAATCCCAGGATTCAACGACAAATAAAGGAAAACCCCCAAAATCTTGTTTTTTAACAGCTTGGGGACTGGAAACAGACCGACCTTTGGGTTATCCTCGAAAACGGGCTTCCTTTTTTAAGCCTATTTGGAAACACCTTGTAAAAAAACTAAAAAAAGCGGAAATGAAACGTTTAAAAAATAAAACTTCAATTACATTATCTGGATTGAAGGAAGTATCTGAATCGAATTCAAATGGAAAGAAAACAGAAAATTTAATACGAAAGAATACGATTCCAGAATCGTCCATTCAAATTGGATCGACTGAATGGACAAATTATTCACTGACGGAACACAAAATGAAAGATATAGCCGAAAGAACAAATAAAATTAGAAATCAAATACGAGAATTAAAAAAAGACAAGCAAAATCTATTTACAACTGCAGATATAAGCATTGATCCTAACGAAATAAGTTGGGATGATAAAAAGTCGAAAACTTTTTGGCAAATAGTAAACCGACTAATACGTAAATGTCACTGTTTTTGGAAAATTTATCTTGAAAAGATATACATAAATATATTTTTACGTATCATTAATATTCTTGAACGGTATGTAGAAATCTCCCTTGAATTAAAAAAAATTATTGCGAAATATAAATACAGTTACAACGAGATAAAAAAAAAAAAAAGAATGGAGGAAAGAAATAACAATCCATTTCGTTTTATTTCGACTATAAATAATATAAATAAACAAGGATCCATTTCGAATACTACTACTAGTAGTAATCCAAATTCACCGATTTTTTATGACCTGTCTTCTTTGTCCCAAGCATATGTATTTTATCAGTTATCGCAAAGCCAAGCTATCAACAAACATTATCTGAAATCTTTATTTCAATATAGCGGAAGAAATCCTTTTATTAAGGAAAATATAAAGAATTTATTTGGAAGACAAGGAATATTTGACTCTGAATCAAGACATCAAAATTCTCGCTATTTTGGAATGAATGAATGGAAACGCTGGTTAATGGGTAATGATCACTATCAATACAATTTATCTCGGACTAGTTGGTCTGAATTAATGCCGCAAAAGTGGCGAACTAAAATAAATAAAAATTTGTCAGTTCAAAAAGAAAACTCAACCCATTTTGATTTATATCAAAAGGAGCCATTAATTCATTACGAGAAGCAAACAGATTTTGCAGTAAATTCAGTACCAAGCCTAAGAGAGAAATTATTGAAAAACTACAAATATGATCTTTTATCAAATAAATATATTAATTATACAACTAAGACTAGCTCATCTTTTTATGGGTTACCAAATAATAGCGTCGGGGTTTGCAATAATTCCATTTTATATAATCCTCAAAATTTGGTTGCAGAGATAGATCTTCGTAAGTATCCACCACGTGCGGATTCTCATATTGATCCAAATCTGTATAGAAAATATTTTGATTGGGGAACTCTTGATTTTTGTCCTACAAAAGTGGGCAAGATTGCGGAATGGCTAGATAAAGATCTCGAATCCTTTGGTAAGTTTCGGATGGATACTTATCGAACACTATACCAATGGGTAAAAATGAAAATCGCGAAAAGAGAGGTAAATTTTTGGAATCTCAGGATTCGGAAACAACCCCCCCCTCCTAATCAAACAAAGCCTTTTTGGGATTGGATGGGAATGAATGAAGAACTCCTAAATTGGCCTCGATCGAATAAGGATCTTTGGTTTTTTCAAGAACTTCTATTCCTTAATGAAGTCTATAAAATGAAACCTTGGATCCTACCAATAAACTCGCTTCTTGATCTTGTACCGTCGAATGCTGGTAAAAAATCTTTTGAGAAATTACAGAGTAAAGAAAAAAAGATTTCCGAGAAAAAGATTTCCGAGGAAAAGATTCTCGAGGAAAAGATTCCCGAGGAAAAGATTCCCGAGGAAAAGATTCTCGAGGAAAAGATTCCCGAGAAAAAGATTCCCGAGGAAAAGATTCCCGAGGACGGAACTAAAAAGAAATCTAAAAAGAAAAAGAAAAAAAAAACAGCATTGGAGTTATTCCTGGAAAGAATTCCTCTTTATCAATTGAGATGGGAGGATTCTTTTTACGAAAAAATGTTGAACAATGTTAAGATGTATTGTCTACTTTTTAAATTGAATAGTAAAAACCCAGAGATAATTGTTCTATCTTCCATTCAACGAGAGGAATTGATTTTGGAGTCCTTGGTACCTCGGGCGAAAGGTTATAAAGGATTACTAAAAACAGGAGGTTTCCTTATTGAGCCACTCCGACTATCCACAAAATGGGATGGGAAGTTTATCATGTACCAAACCATAGTGGTTTCACAGGTGCAGAAAATGAAGGACCGAGCACGCAAAAAAAAAACAAATTTGGCTAAAAAGCAATATAAATTTCTTGTTCCTGAAAATATTTTATCTCCGAGACGTCGTCGAGAATTGAGAATTCTAATTTGTTTAAATTCGAAAAAATTAAAGGTTGGCGATCAAAACCAAGTATTTTTCAATAAAAACAGTACAAGCAACTCGTATCTACTTTTTTCTGAGAATAAGAATCTTGATGTTGATACAAAAAATTTTTTAAAATTTAAATTCTTTCTTTGGCCCAATTATCGATTAGAAGATTTAGCTTGTATGAATCGCTATTGGTTCGATACCAATAATGGGAGTCGTTTTAGTATGTCAAGGATACGTATGTATCCATAATTAATAATTAGTTACGGGTCCATTTTATTATGTCTCTGATATGGTACTTGATCCATGGATCAAGTACCATATCAGATGTGGTGTATATCAAGACAAATAAATAGACACACGTTTTGTGTTCTATTTAATTCTGATACATGATACTGATTCAATGACTTTATCTTATCTTCGAATCGAGTAATGAATCGTCATAATCATCTCTTATCCTGGGTCTAAACTCTTTTCTTTTTTTGGAATGTACTTGTTCCTTTATCAATCTGAATAAAAAAAAGATTGGGGATTATTATTACTGATCCCTAAAATCCCGAGTTGAAAAAAAAAAAGGGAAAAGTATTTCTTTTTAGGATAAAAAATGTAGGCCTGTCCGCGATTTTGCAAGAAGAAAAAAAGAGGGGGTCTCTTAAATTTCAAGTATTCAGCTTCACGAATAAGATACGTAAACTTATCCTCCTATTTTGAATTCTACGGAAAAGACTATTTGTCGCAGAGAGGTCTACGCAAGATTCTGGGAAAACGTCAACGACTGTTGGCTTATTTGTCAAAGAAAAATAAAGTACGTTATAAAGAATTAATGCGTAATTTGAGTATTCGGGAGTCAAAAACATGTTAATTTCATTTGAAGGTTTTCTTTGATTGATTCAATTTACATTCTACTTTAATTCAAATCCAAATTAAATCAAAGTTCTCCTTTTTGATTTTGATGAACTTTATTTCGTTTTCGACAATCCGTGGAATAATGAATCGGGGAAAAAATATATGACTGTACCAACTACAAGAAAAGACCTCATGATAGTCAATATGGGTCCTCAACACCCATCAATGCATGGTGTTCTTCGACTCGTCGTTACTCTAGATGGAGAAGATGTTATTGACTGCGAACCCATATTGGGTTATTTACACAGAGGGATGGAAAAAATAGCCGAAAATCGAACAATTATCCAATATCTTCCTTATGTAACACGCTGGGATTATTTAGCAACTATGTTTACGGAGGCAATAACGGTAAATGGGCCCGAACAGCTAGGAAATATTCAAGTACCGAAAAGGGCGAGCTATATTAGAGTAATTATGCTAGAACTGAGTCGTATAGCTTCTCATTTGTTATGGCTTGGCCCTTTTATGGCAGATATTGGTGCACAGACTCCTTTCTTTTATATTTTCCGAGAACGCGAATTAATCTATGACCTATTCGAATCTGCCACTGGTATGCGAATGATGCATAATTATTTCCGTATCGGGGGAGTAGCGGCGGATCTACCTTATGGCTGGATAGACCAATGCTTGGATTTCTGTGATTATTTTTTAAGGGGGATTGCTGCCTATCAAAAACTTATTACGCGTAATCCTATTTTTTTGGCACGAGTTGAAGGAGTGGGCACTGTTGGTGGAGAAGAAGCAATAAATTGGGGTTTATCAGGACCAATGCTCCGAGCTTCCGGAATTCAATGGGATCTTCGTAAAGTTGATCATTATGAGTGTTACGACGAATTTGATTGGGAAGTACAGTGGCAAAAAGAAGGAGATTCATTAGCTCGTTATTTAGTCCGAATTAGTGAAATGACAGAATCCATCAAAATTATTCAACAAGCTCTGGAAGGAATTCCGGGGGGGCCCTATGAGAATTTAGAGGTACGCCGCTTTGATCGAACAAAAGATTCCGAATGGAATGATTTTGATTATCGATTCATTAGTAAAAAGCCCTCACCTACTTTTGAACTATCGAAACAAGAGCTTTATGTGAGAGTCGAAGCCCCCAAGGGAGAATTAGGGATTTTTCTGATAGGGGATCAGAGTGTTTTTCCCTGGAGATGGAAAATTCGCCCACCCGGTTTTATCAATTTGCAAATTCTCCCTCAGCTAGTTAAAAGAATGAAATTGGCCGATATTATGACAATACTAGGTAGTATAGATATTATTATGGGAGAAGTTGATCGTTGAAATGATAATGGATACGACAAAATTACAAGCTATCAATTTTTTTTCCAGATCAGAATCCTTAAAAGAAGTTTACGGATTCATATGGTTACTTGTTCCTATTTTTACTCTTATATTGGGAATCATAATAGGGGTGCTCGTAATTGTGTGGTTGGAAAGGCAAATATCTGCAGGGATACAACAACGTATTGGACCCGAATACGCGGGTCCTTTGGGAATTCTTCAAGCTCTAGCAGACGGTAGCAAATTACTTTTCAAAGAAGATCTTCTCCCATCTCGAGGAGATATTCGTTTATTCAGTATCGGGCCATCGATAGCAGTGATATCCATTTTACTAAGTTATTCGGTAATTCCTTTTGGCTATCACCTTGTTTTAGCCGATCTCAGTATAGGGGTTTTTTTATGGATTGCTATTGGCAGTATTGCTCCTATCGGACTTCTTATGTCAGGATATGGATCCAATAATAAATATTCCTTTTTAGGTGGTCTACGAGCTGCTGCTCAATCAATTAGTTATGAAATACCATTAACTTCATGTGTGTTATCAATATCTCTACGTGTGATTCGTTGGGACATGTATTTGATTTTTAGCGACCCTTTTTCGTTTTCTAGTAAACGGGGAATGTATTGAATCTATATCCTCATTTTTTTATTGATCATTCGGGGCGATGAACTAAACCAGATAGTTATATGAGTGAAATAAAACGGCTTTTAAATTGCCAGTTAAAAGATTGAGCCTCATTCCCTAGGTACAAGAGGTAAGCGTACGTAAATAGTAAATAGCAAGAGGAAATAGAATAAACGAGAACCGGATTACCCCAAGATTGGTTGATTAGTCATCATATCCTAGTTTGAAGCGGGTAGAAAAGATCCACTGTATGGGTATCGAGTTTTTTTTTTATTGTACGTATTACCCCAGGGGTCTAACAAAAATGCGTGGAAGATTAGGAATACCAAGGTACACAAAGGATTCGTAATGTAGATAATGTAAGTATGTTATCCAAAGGGGGATTTCTGCATAACAAAATACGGAATACTAATGGGACTTAAAATTGGTAGAAATGATCAAGCAGTACTTCCCTACGATCCCGGTTCAGAGTATGCTCCTATCCACGAATTAAACAAATTACTATCAGGAACGAAGTAATCCCTTTTTCTCTCTCTATCTCTATTTCATTTTTTTATTTATGGATTTTCATCGTAATACAGATAGAATTCGTATCGTTATTCGTTATTCCGGAACTGGACTACTCGAATATCGAACTCTTTTTCGTAATTGAAAGAAATGGGTTCAAATAAATATCTATTGATAGAAGATGATTCAATGAGTATTTTCGTGAAGTGTTAAGTTATTTTATTACTGAACAAAAAAATGAGAAAGGATGAGATCAATTCAGAAGCATTTTTGCTTATAGCAGACAGGATTGCATTGGTCTAATTTGGGACTCTTCAATCTCTCTTTACTCTATCTACCCTATAAATAAGACAAGTATATCGAAAGAATATTGCACCAGTCCTTAGATTTATTTGTGGCCAGCGAGGAGCCGTATGAAGCTTAAGTCTCATGTACGGTTTTGTAATAGCGGTGGGAATAGTCCTATTATCACCGACTATAATTTTCTAACAGTTCAAGTACAGTTGATATAGTGGAGGCGCAGTCAAAATATGGTTTTTGGGGTTGGAATCTGTGGCGCCAACCTATAGGGTTTACTGTTTTTTTCATTTCTTCCCTAGCAGAGTGCGAGAGATTGCCTTTTGATTTACCAGAAGCCGAGGAAGAATTAGTAGCGGGTTATCAAACCGAATATTCGGGTATCAAATTTGGCTTATTTTATATTGCTTCTTATCTAAATCTACTAGTTTCCTCATTATTTGTAACCGTTCTTTACTTGGGAGGTTGGAATCTCTCTATTCCGGACATAGCGAGTCCCGAGCTTTTCGGAATAAATGAAGTGGGTAAGGTTTTTGGAACGACAATTGGTATCTTTATTACATTAGCTAAAGCTTATTTGTTCTTGTTCATTTCTATCACAACAAGATGGACGTTACCGAGGATGAGAATGGACCAATTATTAAATCTTGGGTGGAAATTTCTTTTACCTATCTCTTTAGGGAATCTATTATTGACAACTTCTTCCCAATTCTTTTCACTGTAAAGTCATAGGATATTTGAAATTTCGAACTTATCTCAAACAAGAGAAAGAAACATGCAACTATTTATTGCTATTCAAGATATGCTCCCTATGGTAACCGGGTTCATTAATTATGGACAACAAACAGTGCGGGCTGCAAGGTATATCGGTCAAAGTTTTATGATTACTTTATCCCACGCGAATCGTTTACCTGTAACTATCCAATATCCTTATGAAAAATTGATCACATCAGAACGTTTTCGGGGACGAATCCACTTTGAATTTGATAAGTGCATTGCTTGTGAAGTATGTGTTCGCGTATGTCCTATAGATCTTCCTGTTGTTAATTGGAAATTGGAAACCCATATTCGAAAGAAACGCTTGCTTAATTATAGTATTGATTTTGGAATCTGTATCTTTTGTGGTAATTGCGTTGAGTATTGTCCAACGAATTGTTTATCAATGACGGAAGAATATGAGCTTTCGACATATGATCGTCATGAGTTGAATTATAATCAAATTGCTTTGGGTCGGTTGCCAATACCGGTGATTGGAGATTACACAATTCGAACAATTATGAATTCCACTCAAATAAAAAGAGCCGCGGGTAAACTACCTGATTCAAGAACAATTACAAATTAGTACGAGAAGATATCCTTTTGATCTAAAGAAGTAAAGTGTATTTCATTTTGTTTGGTCAATAATTCAAAATCCAAAGAGTTATGTCAAATTTGTTTTGTATTGAAATTCATAAAATCGATATAAAATTTTGCGAATAAAATCAAACTTACGGATAGAAAAAATAGAATCAATTAATAGGCATATCCGTATCAACACCCTAGCCTATTCGATTTAATTAGAACCTTATCCAAAAAATAATAGGGTAACTTCTTTTTTCCTGGTCATAGGATTATGAAAAATGTCTATTCAATTTTTTTACAGAGAATGGATTTACCTGGACCAATACATGATTTTCTTCTCATTTTTTTCGGCTTAGGTCTTATAATGGGAGCGCTAGGAGTGGTATTACTTACTAATCCCATTTTTTCTGCCTTTTCATTAGGATTGGTTCTTGTTTGTACATCCCTATTCCACATTCTATCGAACTCCCATTTTGTCGCGGCTGCACAGCTCCTTATTTATGTGGGAGCAATCAATGTATTAATTATATTTGCTGTGATGTTCATGAACAGTTCAGAATATTACAACGATTTCCATCTTTGGACCGTTGGAGATGGAGTTACTTCAGTAGTTTGTACAAGTATTTTTGTTTCACTAATTACTACTATCCTAGATACATCATGGTATGGGATTATTTGGACTACAAGATCCAACCAAATTATAGAGCAGGACTTGATAAATAATGGTCAACAAATTGGGATTCATTTAGCAACCGATTTTTTTCTTCCATTCGAACTGATTTCGATAATTCTTTTAGTCGCCTTAATCGGTGCAATTTCGATGGCTCGACAGTATTAAATACTGACTACTTCGAAATAAAAATACTAAGAATTCATAGCCAAGTGCCCCTTTATTGAAATTCTATTTATTTTCTTCTTAATGCCTAAGAAAATGAAAATAATATTCTTAGTTCGCCCTATTTTCTATAATTAATACCCTCTTTTATTTTTATTATGTACCTTTTCTATTCTACTTTAGTGAATTGAATTGGTCGAATTGTTGTTCATATTGAAATAAATCAAGCGATTGATAAGGAGTTGTTCAATGATGCTCGAACATGTACTTGTTTTGAGTGCCTATTTATTATCCATTGGTATCTATGGATTGATTACAAGTCGAAATATGGTTCGAGCGCTTATGTGTCTTGAGCTTATACTGAATGCAGTTAACATAAATTTCATCGCATTTTCGGATTTATTTGATAACCGTCAATTAAAAGGAGACGTTTTCTCCATTTTTGTTATAGCAATTGCAGCTGCTGAAGCGGCTATTGGATTAGCTATTGTTTCCGCAATTTATCGGAATCGAAAATCAACTCATATCAACCAATCCAATTTATTGAATAAATAGCGGTAAGATATATATTATCTATCTAGCGAAAATGGGATATTCACTAATTAAAGTTAGTCTATATCATAGAACTAGAAACCATCTTTAATAAATTTAAATTAATAAAACGCAAAAAAGCAAAGTATCTTGGCCCTCTTTCATGAATTCATGAGCATATACCGAAGAAGTAGATTGATTCTGGTAAATCGAAATTATTGATTCGTCTAGTGTCTACAATATAAAATTCATTTAGTACTTTACTAGATCACTAGATCGAAAATTTATACTGTTCCAAAATTTTATAGACCCAATGTCACATTCAGTAAAGATTTATGATACGTGTATAGGGTGTACTCAATGTGTACGCGCTTGCCCCACGGATGTATTAGAAATGATACCTTGGGATGGGTGTAAAGCTAAGCAAATTGCATCCGCTCCAAGAACCGAAGACTGTGTAGGTTGTAAAAGATGTGAATCCGCCTGTCCAACGGATTTCTTGAGTGTCCGGGTTTATTTATGGCACGAGACAACTCGTAGTATGGGCCTAGCTTATTGATACGTTTCAGAAAATTCCACTTGAATCCACTTTTTATCTTTACCGACAAAACCCGTACTCGAGAAATTCTATTATTTTCTTTCGAGCACGGGTTTTTCTGGTCAAAGTGTATCTTGTCTTTACCACGAACGATTTTCCTTGGTTAACAATAATTGTTGTTTTGCCGATATCTGCGGGTACTTTGATTTTCTTTTTCCCCCATAAAGGAAATAAGATTGTTAGGTGGTATACAATAAGTATATGTCTATTGGAATTACTTATAACGGCCTATGTATTCTCTTATCATTTCCAATTGGACGATCCATTAATCCAATTAGAAGAGGATTATAAATGGATTAATTTTTTTGATTTTCACTGGAGACTCGGAATTGACGGACTTTCCGTAGGGCCTATTTTACTCACAGGATTCATAACGACTTTAGCTACTTTAGCGGCTTGGCCAGTTACGCGAGATTCACGATTGTTCCATTTCCTCATGTTAGCAATGTACAGTGGTCAAATAGGATCATTTTCTTCTCGGGATCTTTTACTTTTTTTTATCATGTGGGAGTTCGAATTAATTCCTGTATACCTACTTCTATCCATGTGGGGAGGTAAGAAACGTTTGTATTCAGCTACAAAGTTTATTTTGTACACTGCTGGCGGTTCCATTTTTCTCTTAATGGGAGTTCTAGGTATGGGTTTATATGGTTCCAACGAACCAACATTAAATTTGGAAACATCAGCCAATCAATCGTATCCTATGGCATTGGAAATACTCTTCTATTTTGGATTTCTTATTGCTTATGCTGTGAAATTGCCAATTATACCCCTACATACATGGTTACCAGATACCCATGGAGAAGCACATTACAGTACATGTATGCTTTTAGCCGGAATTTTATTAAAAATGGGGGCATATGGGTTGGTTCGGATCAATATGGAATTATTACCCCACGCGCATTCCCTATTTTCGCCCTGGTTGATAATAGTAGGTGCAATTCAAATAATCTATGCAGCTTCAACATCCCTTGGTCAGCGCAATTTAAAAAAGAGAGTTGCCTATTCCTCCGTATCTCATATGGGTTTCATAATTATAGGAATTAGTTCTATAACTGATACGGGACTTAATGGCGCCATTTTACAAATGATCTCTCATGGATTTATTGGTGCCGCACTTTTTTTCTTGGCAGGAACAAGTTATGATAGAATACGTCTTGTTTATCTTGACGAAATGGGAGGAATAGCTATCCCAATGCCAAAAATATTTACAATGTTCAGTAGCTTCTCCATGGCCTCTCTTGCCTTGCCTGGAATGAGTGGTTTTGCTGCGGAATTCGTTGTTTTTTTTGGACTAATTACAAGCCATAAATTTTTCTTACTGCCCAAAATAGTAATTACTTTTGTAACCGCAATTGGAATGATATTAACTCCTATTTATTTATTATCTATGTTACGTCAAATGTTCTATGGATACAAGCAATTTAAGTCTCCGCACGCTTCTTTTTTTGATTTGGGTCCACGAGAACTTTTTGTTTCAATCTGTATCTTGCTACCCGTGATAGGTATTGGTATTTATCCAGATTTCGTTCTCTCACTCTCAATTGACAAGGTAGAAGCTATTCTATCTAATTACTTTGATAAATAGTTTTAAGAATACAACAGATAAAAAAAAGGAAAAAAATTTCTTTTCACAGATACTTTCGTTTTTGCGAACCATTTGAAACACTACTTGATTCAAACGGTTCGCAAAAACGCATAAAAACGGTCGTTCTATAGGCTATTATTTCGATCTATTATAGGGGTATTTGTATGTAAAGTTTTTTGTTTTTCAATTTGATGTTAATGCAAATGAACCATAGCTATGTAGCCCTATTCCTAATAGATTTACTCCAAAATAGCATATCCAAATTATAAAAAAACCGATCGAAGCCACAATTGCCGAATTTAAGCCCTGCAAACTTTCATTTGTTCGAGTATGTAAATAAATTGCGAATATTGTCCAAGTAATAAATGCCCAAGTTTCCTTTGGATCCCAATTCCAATATGAACCCCACGCTTCATTAGCCCATACTGCTCCAGAAAGAATACCTATGGTTAAAAAAATAAACCCAAGACTAATGACACGTGAACTCCAATGATCCAATTGCTGAATTAATTGATACCTGTGATAATTTCTAAACGAAAGAGATTTTGGGTTTGTGAAACCATTGCTTTTTTCATTCACGTATTGGATTCCGCCAAAGTAAAGCGGATCGATCGGGAAATAATAACCCTTATATTCCGAAAGGGTTTTTCTACCTTTTCGAAATAGAATGACGAGAAGAGCTACTGATAATAATGAGCCACACAGAAGAGCTGCATAGCTCAATACCATCATACTTACGTGCATCATTAACCATTGTGATTGTAGCGCGGGTACTAATATTGTGGATTGATGCATTTCGGTTAAAAGACCGGAAGTCGCAAACCCTTGGGTAAAAATAGCACCGGGGGTCATGAGTGCATTTAAATTACTTTTTTGATGGCGAAAATAAGAAATCATATAAATAATGGAGAAACTCCATGAAAGAAACATTAATGATTCATATAAATCACTTAAGGGTAAATGTCCCGAATAAATCCAACGAATAACTAATAATCCGGTTATACATAAAAAAGAAGCTACCATTCCTTTTTCCGACGAATGGGAGAGACCTATGGTTTCGGGGACTAATAAGTTCATCAAAAAAATTGTAATTACAATTGAAATAATCGATAAAGAAATGTGAGTTAATACATGTTCTAAAGTAAAAAATATCATAAAAAATCCTAAAAAAGATTTAACAATGGAATAGAAATCCAGAATTAAGTTCTATACCTATACATTATAATAGGAGTTATTCGAGTATTTATTTGACTCGTATTTCAAAATTATTAATATGCCGCTACTCGGACTCGAACCGAGATGCTCTAGCACTGCTTCCTAAGAGCAGCGTGTCTACCGATTTCACCATAGCGGCTTCCTAGAAATCATAGTAACCCATCTATCTTCAATCGTCTAGATTGAAGGAGTCAATTCAATTGACTATCTTGTGCAAGTATTCAAAAATAACTTGCAAATAGGGATTTGCACGTTATTTTAATATGAAAAAACGACCCGGATTATACGATCCTGTTAAGTTTTAACAGTGCAATAAACAGAAGATTTAAGCTATTCTACAATTACTAAAGTTGGAACCAAACAATTTGGTTCTTGGTCTGAAGTCATGCCCCTAACTTTCAACCCTTCCCACCCATTTTTTTATTTTCTGCATCAAAATGGAATTCCTACGGATAGTTGAAATATCGTTATAAATATATATATTTTGATAGCTTGATAGCCAAACCCGATTAATTTCTAAGGTGAAACCTTGCATTTTGTACCTCACTTTTTGAGTAATACCCATAAAATTGGGATACTACAACACTCGAAAACTACCTCTCTAATTGAGAAGTGCAAAATAGGAATTTTGACTGATTATTCCGCTTATATTACTAAATTATAAATTATCTAATTAGTAGGTTCCTATCGATTAAGATTATGCCAAGACTTTATTACTGATTTGTTTGTCGCTCAAAAAAAAATTGAATTCCCGGTGGAAAGGGATTTTGCTAAAGAAAAAGCTCTTAGGGTTGCCCAATATGCTTTATTTTTCCTAAGATTTTTAGGAATATGCTTCTTGGATATAAAAGTTTTTTTCGAAACCGTCATTTTCCAAATATTTGTCCTTGTTATAGTCAAATCTGTAAGACATCTATTATTCAATAGAAATAAGGTCAATTTTGTGAGTACTATTCCATATACATAAAATATCGGATCCGAAGAAAGGGTTATTTATATTGGCTAGTGTATATATAGCCGAAGGAAGGTGAAGGTATTGACTATACTCTATATGATATCCAATTAATGTCCATCAAAAGAAAGTTGCTTGCTTGCTGTTAGTAAGAAAAAAGAGGCTTACTTCTGCGTATTCGTGTTATGTTCGATTTTCACAAAAAAAGCGAACATTCGCCGTTACCTAATTTAATTTAAGCTAAATTCGCTGGAACACCCTTTCCATTAATTGGAATTGAGCAAGAAAGTCTATCTAATTCAAATTCGAAAAAGACAAAGAGACTTGGATCACTTAGTAATTCATTGAGTAAACAATATATTGATCAGATTGAGTTGTTGGTGGATCATAGGGTCCGTATTCGAATCCAATATTTCTTTTTGCTCATTTCTTCTTGTTCTGTGGATAAAATTTTTGTTCTCATTTAATAAACTGGTTGAAATGGATTCTATGTCCTTTCTTTATATAGTAAAATCTACAATACAAATCTTAATTAATAAATGAAAGTCATAATTTTTCACTACTAATGGAACCTTATTCGATTATTTAACCTATTTGAATTGCTTTATTGGAATATCCAAATGATAATATTGAATTTACGAATTCTTACTCTAAGATAAGAATCAAATTATGAATTCGATTCTTTACTTCTTAAAAAATAGCATACTTTCGATTCCTTCCGAAATCAAAGAATCCATATAGGAGATAAGAGCTGGTGAGTTGGAAACAATAAAAATTTCTAAAAAGAGCTATAAAATTTTTTTATATTATCTATTATGGAACATACATATCAAGATGCATGGATCATACCTTTTATTCCCTTTCTAGTTCCTATAGCAATAGGGATGGGTCTTCTCTTTTTCCCAGCGGCCACAAAAAGGACTCGTCGGATATGGGCCTTTCTTAGTGTTTTATTACTAAGTATCGTAATGATTTTTTCGGCCATCCTTTCTATTAAACAAATAAACGGCAGTCCTATCTACCAATATGTATGGTCTTGGACCATCAATAATGATTTTTCCTTAGATTTTGGAAACTTGATAGATCCACTTACTTCCGTTATGGTCCTATTAATTACGACTGTTGGAATAATGGTTCTTATTTATAGTGACAATTATATGTCTCATGATCAAGGGTATTTACGATTTTTTGCTTATATGAGTTTGTTTAATGGTTCCATGCTGGGATTAGTTACAAGTTCAAATTTGGTACAAATTTATATTTTTTGGGAATTGGTGGGAATGTGTTCGTATCTATTAATAGGTTTTTGGTTCACACGACCCCTTGCAGCAAATGCTTGTCAAAAAGCCTTTGTAACGAATCGGGTAGGCGATTTTTGTTTCTTTTTAGGAATCTTAAGCCTTTATTGGCTGACGGGCAGTTTTGAATTTCGGGATTTGTTTGAAATAGCCAAGAATTTAATTGCTAATAATGAATACAATTCTTTATTTCTTACTTTGTGTGCTTCCCTATTATTTGTTGGCGCGGTTGCGAAATCCGCGCAATTCCCTCTTCATATATGGTTACCTGATGCTATGGAAGGTCCAACCCCTATTTCGGCTCTTATACACGCTGCTACTATGGTGGCAGCAGGCATTTTTCTTGTAGCTCGTCTTTTTCCTCTTTTTACAGTAATACCTTACATAATGAATATTATCGCTTTAGTTGGTATAATAACGCTACTATTAGGAGCCACCTTGGCTCTTGCTCAAAGAGACATTAAACGAAGTTTAGCTTATTCTACAATGTCTCAATTAGGTTATATTATGTTAGCTTTAGGTATGGGATCTTACCGAGCCGCTTTATTTCATTTGATTACTCATGCTTATTCGAAAGCATTGTTGTTTTTAGGATCTGGGTCCATTATTCATTCAATGGAAAGCATTGTTGGATATTCCCCAGATAAAAGCCAGAACATGGCTCTTATGGGTGGTTTAACAAAATATGCTCCAATTACAAAAACTTCCTTTTTTTTAGGCACACTTTCTCTTTGTGGTATTCCCCCCCTTGCTTGTTTTTGGTCCAAAGACGAAATTCTTAATGATAGTTGGTTATATTCACCAATATTTGCAATAATAGCTTGTTTTACAGCAGGGTTAACTGCATTTTATATGTTTCGCATGTATTTACTTACTTTTGAAGGGCCTTTAAACATTAATTGTACAAATTACAGTGCAAAAAAAAATAATGCAGTCTATTCAATATCCATCTGGGGTAAGGCGGGGTCAAAAGTGATCAAAAAGATTTCGTTTTTCTCACGACTAAATGATTATCAAAGGGTTTCTTTAAAAGAAAATCAAATGAATGGTAATGGAATAAGCAATATCATGCGACTCTTTATTACTATAAAAAAGTTCGGAAAAAAAAAAACTTCTACATATCCTTATGAATCAGAAAATACTATGTTATTTCCACTTCTTATATTGGTTCTATTTACTTTGTTTATTGGATACATAGGGATTCCGCCTTTTGATATATTATCAAAATGGGTAACTCCGTCACTAAGCTTTTTACATTCAAATTCAAACAGTTCTTTTGATTGGTATGAATTTCTGAGAAATGCTATTTTTTCCATTATTATAGCTTATTTTGGAATAGTTATAGCGTTCCTTTTATATGGGCCCGCCTATTCATATTTTCGAAATTTTCACTTAATGAATCTTTTTCTTAAAAGAGGTCCTAAGAGAATTCTCTGGGATAAAATTATAAATAGAGTCTATAATTGGTCATATAATCGTGGTTACATAGACGGTTTTTATGAAAAAACCTTAATTAGGCGTATAAGAGGATTAGCCGAACTAACCTCTTTTTTGGATAAACGCGCAATTGAGGGAATTACCAATGGTGTTGGTCTTATAAGTTTCTTTGTAGCGGAAAGTACTAAATATATAGGTGGGGGCCGAATATCTTCTTATCTCTTTTTTTACTCATTTTATGTATCCGTTTTTTTAATAATTTACCTTTTATATATAAGCAGTTAAGAATAAGATAAGTAAGAGAAAAGGTGATCTTATCTTATTATTTATCCGAAATCTTTGTTTAAACCATCGACTCTTTTTGGCTTTTTTCTGTGTCTATAAATTAAGGTCTGTTGTCATCCACCCAATCCTAGCTTTCTTTGATAGGTCTCTGTGATTCGTGGATATTGAAAGGAAACAAATAGGCTTGCTTTTGCAACCGCTTGTTCATTATTTATTATTATTCTGATCGATTTATCACAAATAGCCGATACTTCGTGTATGGTCTTTCCCTTGGATCTATTTTAAGATTAGACCTATCCAGTAACTCCACGCTAGTGGTAGTTAAAAATCCGTCCCCCCATTCTAAATTTTTATTTTGTTTTAGGAGGGAAGTAATCGACGTGTAAATTCCTGTTTGATTTTTCTTATTCACCGGGCTCTCTTTTGCATTACAGGTGTATTATTTACAGTAAACCATACTGTTTTACAAAGTATTGAATTCGTGGATTTCCATCATTTATTTATTCTTGCCGCAATTGTATGGCGGATACCCAAAGCGAAACTCTATTTCAGTGAAGTTCCACTTCACGGAAATAGAGTAAATCAGCAATAAAAATGACAATAAAAAATGGATTCATAAACTTGATATCTTTTAACCACGAAAACTCATGGAAAGTGTGAAACCACCAAAAATTTTTTCCAAATACATCAATTCAGCGATTTGTATTGCCTTTTGCTTATTTATTTGGGCTGCAACATCCCATAGTTCTGAGAGACAAGGAGGAACCCAAGTAAAGAGATTAGACCCCCTGTATATATAATTTATGGAGTAAAGTGGGATTTTAAATTAAATATAAGCCTGTCAATCAATTTTTTTTTAATTCTACTGGCAAAGTTCAATTTCGATGCCACCAAAAATTTGGTCGATTTCGGCATTGGTTAATTTCCCTTCGTACCACGATCGCGCTTTTGAGAAAAAAATTTCTTTTTCAGGACTTGGTTGCATCAAATTGTCTATGGAACGATATAGACGAGAAAAATTTCGAACAACCTCCAAATCCTCAAGAGGTTCATCCTTTGGTTTTTCATCTATTTTGTCCAGATCCGCCCAGTCTTCCGAATCAGAAGCAAAGGTAGGGTAATCAAAGGTAGGGTAAGGTTTTTTAGTGGATCCCTCTTGTTCCTGCTTAGTGCCCTTCGTCTCGTAAGTTGCTTCTCTTTCTACATCTGTTTCTTCCTCATTTTCTTTCTTTTTTGACTTTTCTTCTATCATTTTCCCGGTGAGAAGAGGATATGGCATTGCGCCGAAATAGAAGATACAGGTGAGAAATAATAGAATACTAAAACTGCGAGCCATAGACTCTCTTACTTCTGCGAGAATGTACTTCTTATCCGATCCAATCGAATTACGTATCCAGAATAATACCAATCCAAGCCCTTTCATGAAGAAAATGTGACCGATTAACCAACCAACAAAACTACTTGTTACAAATAACATCTTGTTGTTGTATCGAAACATATAAACGTGGACTAATCTGGCTAGTGTTGCACTTGGTAAAATATAAAGGTTCAATAATTGAAAAATGAAATTATTCAAGAATACACACGGAAGGTGGAGATTACGCATTGAATTTGGGAGAGTAACTCCAAGAAGATCAAAATCGTATTTGTGATTGTACCAAAAGAACTGAAACACAATATATGGTAGAACTAGGACAGTTATTGTATGAGGTCTACTCAATGCTAGATGCAGAGGCGCATAATAGATCGATATGAACATTATGAGGTGTCCCATAATAAAACCTGTTGTTGCGGATACATGCGTCAGTTTTCCTTCTTCCATAACCCGAGCTTGGA